ACTAGCCATGCGGAGATCCATTGAGGAGGATAGGGTAGGAAGAGGAGGAGATAGACTGTAGCTTGAGCCGGCGGCAAGCAAGAAAGTCTTCAAATCAAAAGGGAGGGAGTTCTCCGGAAAAGCAGACTGTGGTAAATTTTGGAACGATGCAGTACAGAAAATGGGAAGTCAAAGTTTAAAAGACCAAAAAAGACCCAGTTAAAGAATTTGATTCACCCGCTTGTTCAAACTTCCGTGAGGCCAAGTTTGACTCGAGTGAAGTTGGCCCAGTGTAAGTGGCGGTAAAGCCAAATGAAGAGAAGACTGAGGGAAGTTCTGATTCGAAAGGGAAAATCGAAGTAAAGTTACATGAATTGAAATCCAACCCTTATAAATTAAATTGGAAAGCTTTTAAAGCTCCTTGAAAAGTTGCCAACTGGTGTTGGCTTGAGCTAGTCTCTCTTTTCCCCCATACCAGTTGTCATCTGCTCGTTTGATCTCCTCTTCAAAGTTTTTCCATTCTGCCAAATCCTTAGATACCTTGTTCAAATCACGAAGCAACTGAGTTTTTGTATCCTCTTTTTTGTTTTGGCAATCAAACGCTGGATCGTGACCTCCAGTTTCTCTTCTTCCTCTGAAAGTCTTGAGACGTCTAACGAACTGAGCTCTTTGTGTCCTTGAACCAGACTGGCATCAAGACTAGTTGCTTTTCAAAGGCATTTTGACATTATCCCATTTCCACGTGAAAGCAGATAAGAAGTCTCGTTTTCATCCTATTGTGATGTGATCTCTATTAAATCTGCTATTCCTATCATGCTATTGCTTCTGTCTTCCAACCATCTAAGACCGGATTCAATAGCAGCTCCTTCTCTCTTGTTTTCATCCGATCTATCATCTTGGAGCAGGTAGGAGAGTCTAAGAATAAGACATGGATAGTGCGGTAGTGGGATGAGAGAAGTCTTATACCCTTTGTTGAATAAGGCAAATTAAGAAGGAAGGGATTTTTCAAGCAAGATAGCATTCATCAAGCCAGAATGCCTATGGATATGGATATGGAATCGGCTGTTGTGAACCGAACTCTTTCAATACATATGGAATCCACTTTGTGTTCCGTGACTTCCTTCTCTCTTCCTTCCCCCTCCGCCGCCTCTAGAATTATCTCATTCTTAACAGCCCGAGACCCATTTCACCCATTTATGAGAAAGAAATTTACGGAAAAACGGAGCTTCCGCAACATGGGGCGAGGCTATACTATAGAATTCGTTATGCTTGTCATTTGAGCTGGGAGGCTGTGAGGTCGATGCGTGGTTGGGGTAGGCACGTTGGTCAGTATTGGCCTTTTTTGATTGTTCAGCGATCCAGCACTACAAGCCTCCAGATAGACTCCTCAAAATCATATCTATCCATTGTTCACAGAATCAGCGTTTCCCATCCATCTTACCATACGGGACCCACTTAATCCGTTCGATGTCTCATCAGTACGACCCGGCATTCAGTAAGGCAAAAACAAAAATGCCACTGAGTCTTTGCACTCTGGTCTTTGTTTCATTCTGGGACGTGGAGGTCTTTTTTCCACTTTTTTTCGTTACAATGGACCTTTCAATTCAAGGGCGTTGGAGTATTAGCTCATGTAAATATGATGATGGGGGAGCTAATAAACACGCTCCGGGAGGGGAACCCCATTTGTGTAAATATTGAACATTTTGTTTCGCACCATTCCATAATTCAAACGCTTGTTGTACAATGTATGACCCCTCGAGTCGCTTCGTAACCCAATGGTATTGACCCTTCTTCGAGGGTTGGTTTTAAGTGTCAATTTTCTTTTCTCTCCAAAAGGGCTATTTAGGTCCAGGGTTTTTACTATCATCCAAAGTGTGGCAAGCTGAATATATGTCGGGCTTTTGTGTGTGCCCCCGCATCACGCTTCCTTGGTATAACCACTTGCGAGCTACTAACTTTCTTATCCGAAAAGGACGGGGAACGATGGTACAAGTCTGATTTTGATAGAGGGCAGCATCTTTGGCTCCACGGCTTATAAATCCAATAATTCCAATTTTCAAATGACAAAGAAGGCTATTCAATAGCCTTGCTTCATTACCCATGTGCTCACGAATTGGATTTGAACCCATATCTCCCTATCTGGGGCGACTTTCCTTTTATTTTAGTCGATCGTGATGTAAGTCTATTATTCCTTTCATCATAGGTAAGGCAAAGCGCTTTCTTTTAAGAACGCATCTGGTTCCATCTTTCTTTCGTTAGTTAACCCACCTTTTTCAAAAAGGAATTTTTTTCTGGGAATAAGTATTAATTAATTATTATATTAGCATAGCTAAAGGTAGTAAACATTTTACACTAGGGGTTTTCCCATACCATACATGCAAACACACCAAATAAAAGCAATCTAGGAGTAGATAGAAAGCCCTGGAACACACACTACTTTTGGTCGACGGACTCCTTCTTTTATTTAGAAAGAGCTAATGCTCATTTCTTTTAATCTTTCGGGGGATCACGTGTGGCAGCCTGAACAAGAAGCTCCTGCTGTTCGAGAAGGAGGGCCCTCTTTCGGTTTTCGAGGGCTTGGATTTGATTCTGTATAGCCAGCATACGATCCTCGTATGAGACTTGGATCGATCGCCGGCATGTGTTCCCAGAAGAGACCAAGCATTTGCTCTCGTTGGAGTTTCTCGTTTTCCACCTGACCTATTTCTTGCTGAATTGTTGCAAGTCTTCCAGCGATATCCATAAGAGTGTTGTTGGAATAAGTGTTACTGAAAGTCTTTCTTTCTGACTTCTACGTCTCTCTTTGCCAAATAGAGAAAGAAGCTTCTATTTATAGGCGTTGGAGGCCCTTACTTAACTCTTTCTTATTATTAGTAAGAATTCTTGACCCTAACATTTCAACCCTGGCTTTTCATGAATAGTGAACCAGATCCACTAGATTTGAGTGCGCTGAATAATTGTCCTTTCCCCGTTCGGATACGAAAGGCCCACCCCAAAGAGCGAATAGTCCTTTGTTTTTCGCCACGCGGCTTAATCTCGATCACTCCCTCAAGAATAGGAAATAGAGCGAATCCGTCAGAGAGTACTCCACCACGAGCTGCCAAAGCACGCTCAGTCAATCGGTGATCTCCAGCCCAAAGCTGACCAGTACAACCATGTGTCACCCCGCGGGCTTCGTCGTACCCTGACTACTCGTCTTTAACCGGCCTATTTGTACCGATGAAACTCCCATCAGCCAATCCTCACTCGACAGCCTAGTCCTTGCTTAGACGATCGAAGTGAGGGCGAACCACTATCTCTTGATAGATCTGATCGGACGCTTTCTTTTTACCAGTCAAGATAGTACTCTTTACAGCTCTGTAAGTCCACTAGCACCAGTACAGTAAGTCAGTACAGCACTAGCTATAGCAGTAACCAGTACAATGAGTCCCCTGATCTACGACCGGCCTTCTTAGCCTTTCCTAAGGAAGCATTTATCACTCTTTTCTTACTCCTTGACGGCAGCGAGAAAGGATAGAATGATTCTTTGTATGCGCGAACTGCATTTCATCTAAGCCATTCTCTCACTTAGTTACTGATTTCCAAGTCATTTTGATGTGTGCTTTCAACCAAAAAAGAAGACTTCCACCTACTTGTCAGGCTTATCTGCTCTATCAGAAAAAGTAGTCTAGTAAGAGAAGAATCAGCCTAGCCTCTTTAAAGAAGCTTCGGGGCGGTACTCTTTCTCCAAGATTATTCCATTTTGCAGAAAATCTAGTTGAAACAGGCCTTTCCCTTCGCCACAAGTCAAGCACCTATGGAAAGTAAGTCATAAATCCTAAGTCACAGCAAGCAGTTTCTGAAGCTAGGAGGCCGGGAGAGCACTTGACTTTCTTGAAAGAGTTCACCCGGAAAAAGAGAATCCTATCAGAGTCGATAGTCTGAAAGCGATTCCAGGAGATCCTAGCATAGAGCTTTCTTGTGATCGCTTACCCCTTCTTCTCTGCATTGCATGCTAAGGCTCAGTCTTTATTCCTTATCCCCATTCTTCCCCCCTCTAGGCTACCAGTGCCAAAGAGGCTTGTAGCGAAATCAGGTGTGGTCGATTAATGAATCGAAGAGCTAAGATTCGCTAATGAACATGAGCTAAGGTGAACAAGCACTGAGCTAAGGAATAGCTATATTTGTCAATAGCAGCTTACGTATCCGAAGCAGCTGATGCTTTCTCCCAATCAGTGGAAAAAGATGCTCATCCTCTAGAAGTGGTAGAGCTCTCAGAAAGAAAGACCTTGTCCTCCGCTCCAGTACTCAATTCAATAAAAAAGGGGAGCTTCTTCGTCTTCTCCGGCCCCCCTCTTCTCCTGACATCAGTGTAGACAACGGCCCTTTTCTGCCACTCTTGCAGCAGGAACACATTCTGACTTGAAAGAAGGAAAGTCAATCAAGACTGGTGCTACCCGCGCTGACTCATTTTGGAATTCTCAGGCTCCGCTGACTAACTCCTGACTATTAGACACCTCCTGGTGAAAGAAACCATATCAACTACCGAAGTCGAGTTGGTGGCAGAACCCGATCTTGGAATTGCTCGCGTTAAGCATTCGCTTTCCTTGTCAAGACGTGGCTGGTACTTTTTTTCTCCCCGGCTTGACCCAAACCAACCGTAGTTCAGTAAAGCTTGATCCATTTCCCTTCTGTTCTCACGCACCGATTCTGCCATTTAACATAACACATCTTTCTGCCCTTAGTCTGTCTTTATTCTCACGAGTTGGATTCGAACCAACACCTCTTGCATTCAGCGAACTACCTTTTATTCGACTCGTGACTTTGGTTACCCGGTTCGCCCTGCAACAGACTACGTCCGGGGGTCTTCCCGACCATAACCCCAATCCCTCACTAAATTACTAATCCATAGTTTATAACATCAAACCAGAAAGCAGGGCTCGACAAAACATTTAGATGATTCCATAAACTAATTGAATAAAGTCGAAAAACTCTTCCCAATAGCAACTTATAAATCCACACTCTACAAGGTTAGAGTAAACATCAGATAGCGGGTCTAGCACCTCATCTTCCCCAAGCACCATACGGAGAAAGTCGTCTAGAGACCAAGTAGATGGCAAGTCAAGTCCTAGTTCCTCCATTCTTTCTTGAAAGAAACGAGAAATCTTAGTCTTAGTAAAGTCGTCATTCAGATTTTCATTTTTTGGTTGGGGAGAAGAAGTCAGTTCATTTCCGCTCATAGTGGAAGAAGCGAAACTGAGACCTGGGGGCCCCCGATAGAACAACTTCTTTCAGATGGAGAAGATTCTGAAATGGAAATTTCGATCCAGGTGAATAACGAGTGGGTTCAGTTGAGATTATAGCAGAACCGTCTACCTCATTATATTGATAAATGGAAAATTTTCTTTTCATTTTATCTCTTTGTTTTATTTAAACCCTCCCCTTCACCCCCACCGGATTGCCAAGCATTTGGTACTAAGGTTCCTCTTTTTTTCCTTTTGAAGCGGATAGTTTACAGTGCTCATTCTCGAGAAAGGAATCTTTGAAAAGGTATCATGTCTGTTACTTCAATGAGTTTTCTTAACAAGTTTTCCCACACTCTGTCTCCCATCGACATGGCGGGGAAGCCTAGCAGAACGGCTATCCTACACTTGGCTAGGTCCATTCCATTGAGGCTTGATGATCTTTGCATCAATACCCTTGTACTAGAGACAGCATCAGTCAATTCTTCCAGATCTGGAAGAATTTTTCATTCGCAGCCACAGTCCAGTTGGGACTCAGCCTGCTTTGTCGAAGCCATCTTTCTATATCTCATACAGACCGAACCAGTTGAAGAAAATCTTCCTGCCCAGATCTCGATTATGGAACTTCTGTCCACTTCACAAGTCCATCGGGCTGGCAAAGGCATTCTTATTTCATCTCAGTCTTCTACACAGCTCCGTGCTTATTGTGATTCAGATTGGGCCAGCTTCCCTATGACGCGTCGCTCTACAACTGGATACTGCATCTTTCTTGGCACTAGTCAAATTTCTTGGATTTGGATAAAGTAAGAAAGAATCTACTGTCTCTCGCTTGACTTTATCGGTAAAGCATTTCTTGCTAGATCGGATTGAGAGTGTCTTCTTCCGCTGACTAAGGTCTTTCGCTTGTGCGTTTTTCAACATCCATTGCTTCTGACTATGTCGATGAAAAAGACTGAAATGGGACCAGGAAGACCCCCCACCACTAGAACTTGCTTTGCTCCTCTTAGGTGAACCTTGGCTTTTCTCAAATCAGCCTATCTGTCTACTAGCTCCAGGGGTGTATTGTCTTAGTATGTTGAATCCATTTTCCCATGCTTTCATATGAAGTCTAAATGGTAAACCTATGATTCTATCTAGTCAATATGTATACAGTAGTACCAAAGCCCTCTAATTCCTTCATTGCTCACATAGCTTGTGCATATCAGTAAGTGCTATCTCTCTAACCTCCTACCATGCGAGAAAAAGACTCTATTCAGATGAAAGGATCTAGGCCTACCCTCTATGGACACACTAGCATTCTCATTCACACCAAGGATAGAAAGTTGGAAAGATCTTAGAGTCTAGGTTCATTGTTTTTCCTTATTCCTATGATGCTCTCATTCTAGTAAAGTCTCCTATTATCCGCGTTGGAGTTGGATAGTCTAGAGTCCCTCTTCAAAAGATACCTTATTCTATTTAAGTCAGAATGAGCTTGATGAGAGATTCTGTATGCTCAAGTATAGGAAACACTTCCTCTTTTGTGCTTTAATAGGCACAGCTGCTTCCGGACTTTCTGCACATATGTCTTGGTATTGAGTACTTAGCTTGGGTATCTTTGAAATAACCTGGGAAACCTCTTATTCTTCTACTGGGTTACTCGAATCAATCCTTTATCCAATAGCTCTACTGGAGTCACATAGCATACCCAAGGAATAGGGTACATGAGCTTACACTAGGGGTCTACGATAGCTACTACTAGACGGCTATCACACAGGAAGGTCGCAATCAAGTCTTATCCTTCCTCCTAGTATACCTTGGTAGTGAGAAGGGAATGGATCTTATAGTAAGTCGTATGAAGTCGTGAGCAGTCATGAAGGACAAGGCATAGACATCATGGATACCTGGAAACCTGTAAACAAGAAAGTCTCTAATCCTTCTATTTTACAAGGACGACTTTTCATGCTTATGTCTACAAGTGTAAGGAACTTTATAGATAGAGAACAGGGAAAAGAGATAGAAGGAAAGTGGATCGAATATTGTTTTTAGTAGAGTTAGACCTTTGAATATATAAGGCGGAGGGTCAACCTTATCGCATGGATCCATATACATCCCATATTGAGAAAGCCTTTGGATAGAGTATGCCTTGGGTAGAGTACTAGCCTCTCTTCAACAGGGGTAGGACTATGAACCAATAAACTAGAATGCTCTTGACTTTGCATATAGGTCCTGTAGTTATAGCCAGACTCTCTTACTTCCTTGAATACAGATTGTACTTCTCGATAAGATATGAGTCCTATGAGATTATTGTCCTGTTCTTACACCATAGAAGAAGTTGGGATGGTAAAGGACAAAGAGCTAAGGTACTTGCTCTTGAAGAAGAAGTCATCAATACAATGCAGCAAGTCCTTGGGGCAGTTGAATGCAGAAAGAACATGGATTCCCAGATCCACACTTTCATTCAGAAATCCACCAAAGCTCGAGAGTCCGTGGAAAAATGTGAACAAATGAAATGGAGAGGGATCCGATCCGGATGGATGCTAAGGTTGAGAATCAATCTGAAGAACCAAATGGAGAAGCTTTGAGTGATGGAATTCATATAAAAAGGTCGCAGTGAAATTAAGGGCATTCGAACAAGACCATACAGATCTTTTACTATATCGGTCGAGTAGAAGAAGAAAGCCAAAGCCGTTCAGTGGTGAATCGGTAGATCAGAGATGCCTTCCGTCGATCGCTAAAGACCGTAAAACATAAGAATGCAGTGGTCTAGCTGCAATGGTTGGTTTTGTCTGGCCTCGACTAGAAAGTCTCAAATCACTACGAAGGATAAAGTAGGTAATGAAATGAGTACTCTAAGGGTAGTAGCTGAATTAAGGGTTAAGGAGCATCGGAATCTTTCAAAGAAGGTCAAGTAAAGGTATCCATGGCCCGAGTCGGCAAGTGGGCTTTAAACACATACATAATATGCGCCAAGTCTCGACACGTTAGAAGATGAACTGACAGACAAGGGGCGAAGCGGAGTACTTGACGCCTTCTGCACAGTATTAGCAGAACAGCAGAATAAGTTGTACCCTGGCTCATGCTCAAGTCAGCAATAAGTTGCTGTAATAAATCACTCAGTACTGGAAGGGATGGAGATAGAAAAGCTGGGCTAGTTCCATTCTGATGTTGAGGAGACTCGCTCGAATGGCCTTAAGTAGTTGCAACATTTGCGAAGGATTCAACAGCCTGCCTACTGTACCGCTAAGCCCTGCCTATTAATGCCATAGTTTCGGGGCAAGCTATGTGGTTCTACAGCAACCTTATTGTTCCTAAAGCGAAGCAGCAAAGAAAGTAGTAGCCGCTCGCTATGTGTGATTCGATGTTAAGACCCCTAAAGCAAGCTATAGCTATTGAATTGTTCCTAACCAGAGAGATCTAGATTACGTTCATCTCATAAAGATCTTCCTTTTCACTCCTAAATAATAAACTAAACGACAATAACATAACTCCTAACGCAAAAGAGTAGCCGCTGCGATGCCTATGCTATTTTCTTTCCTATAGAGCTTGGGCCCACGCGCAAGCTCCTAGCGCAAAGCTAGTAAGTAGCCTTTCTTTCTTTCTTTCTTTCTCGCCAAAGAGGAAATTTCTGATGATTGGAAGGTTTCCGCTAGTTAACAAGGTGGGTAAGGCGGAAAAAGAAGGGCAAAATGGTCCCCGAAATCGATTCCGACACCCCTCTTGCTCAGTTGTTTGAAACGCAATCTCGGCGAACGAGAGCAAGGGCGAGGTTGGAAAAAAAGCCAAGGATTTTCAGTGTCACGAGCAACATCGGTTGTCATATATGACAATCCCGGAGGCCAAACAGAACCCGGTGATGACCCGTCTTCCGATGAGTCCGAAGACTTGGCACGTACCGTCTCATCAGAAGTATCAAGAACAGAACACGTCTTTGTAACCTCGAAATCTCCCCTAAAGAAGCCATAACTTAACAAAAGTACCGAAGGCTAGAGTAAGGGGGGGCTTAGTCTCGTTCCCATAGTTGCCCCCCAGAAACTGGATTTAGGAATTTTCCACCTAAGCGCCCTGAAGAGCAGTGGCTCAGTTGCAGCGCACCAACTAAGAGATACACTAAATGTATCAAAGCTCAATCGAAACGTCGAGTCACCTTGGAGTAAGTCAAGCCACATACTCAACAACGTCTCTGTCTGAACTGGGAAATCCCTAAATCGAAACACACTAGAATAACTTCAAACACTGGATCTGCAGATCTACGTGTATTCCAAAAATTGGGTCTTTGGAAGTTCCGGTTCGAGAACCTTCTCTCATAGATTCCCTTCACCAAGTCATCGCCAGCAATCAGCTCTTATCTCTTGGTGGTGAAGGGCGAGTTCCTTTCTTGTCTTGCCCAAAAACTTTTTTTATTCTCATTGGAGAAAAACTCTCTCGCGGCAAGGTTTTAGACTAAGGGCAAGCGAGATAAAGAAAGCAGCTGGCCTCCGTCTAGCGCCTTTCGGTTGGGGTCCGCCCCGGGGGGGTCGCGTCGGGTTAGATTTTTGAGTCTCGAAGGCAGTCAACGTGTCAGCCATTCCCATTAGACTTGTAAATCCCTTGCTCTTTTTCTTTCTCTCTTCCAGTTCTCTCCCTCTACTTTATTTTAGAGGGGCGGAGAATACATACCACTCTATCAATAAAAAGAAAAAAGTCGCAATTCAGTTTCAAATGGTTTGAGCTTGGAAGCAACCTGCTATCTATCGATAGGCGAGAACAGACTGCTATTGGCTGCTTCGCCTATCTATTCTCTCCTGGCCGGCTTGGCTTGGAGACATCAGAGGAAGACCATCATCTCTATCCGGATCATAGCTTCATTCATTCGTTGAACCTTGGGGATAACTATTAGCATTGAGGTCAATCACCACACCACCTCTATCATACATACATACGACATTACATGACGCGAGAGCGCATGGTCAACACACACCTACAGCGCCTTCGTTCCGCTTGCAGCCAATACAACCACAACCTAACTTGCATGAGATTCAACAACCGAAACTACTGGTAGTCCTTAGGGGACGGCATCCTCCTATAATAGTTAGCAGTACTGAACAAGCGAGTCATCGGTCCGGGGAAAGAAAAAAAAGGACCGCCTTTGAAAAAAAAAAGGAACTCGTTTAACTCGCTAGGCCTTCGGAACACCAATCGGGATTTATTGCTACAAAGTGAGTTTGTTTGGATTGAAGAATGTAGGCGCTACGTACTAATCTAATGCATGATGTATACTATCTGTCGACCTGACGAGTCACGACTAATCATCAGGGGACGATTAATTCAACTTGCAGAAAGTCAACACGCAAAAGGTTGCATGAGTGTGGGTGTAAGTGCGAGTGTCGTTTGGGTAGAGACCCGGGTTTAGACATGTCTATACATCGTCTAGGGTAACACGATGACAAGACTTGTATCTGGATGTGCAAGAGTATCATCTGGAGAGGCTTTAGTGATGTGATTAAGTTTTAATCAATCATATTAATTAAGGTAAGGGTCCAGAACATTTTTCACTAAGTCCATGGATCAATGTCCAGGTATCATTAAGTATAGCCTTACGGCTTGGATACGCCTTGCGTTGTTGTCCTCGGCTTTGGTAACCCTACTTCCCTTCTGTCTTCGACCTTGTCCTTGGCTCTGCAGTCTTCAACCTTCCTCTGGCATACTTCTCACCAGATCCAGATCCTCGATTCGCTATTCATACAACTTTGGCTACTTTAGCCGCATTCGCTGCATCTGAAGGGACGATTTCAGATAGGTAGGTTGGGTTGCTCGTTGTGGTTGCCCGGACCTCGATCTAGATCCAAGATAAACCAAAAGCATGGGTCGTGGTCGGCAGATATATATGATTCTGCCGGGGCTTGGGCTTGACTTCTTTCTTCATGAATGATTTTGGAGAAGCCTGCCTCGAGAGAGACATATGGCATATCTGACTGCCTGATTGGCGAGCAGCTGTCCTCATTCATAAGTCCAAAGAACTAGCAACCAAACTGGTCGCAAGCAGGAGAGTGACCAGGCCTGATACTGATTGAAACGTTTATTTAATTGGAAGCCGTTCAGATAGCCCTAATTAGTTTTAATTAGTTTAGTCAATGTTGAGCTGTCATATCTAGCTGCCATATATGTAAACATGCCCTAAAAGTAAAGGGATCATATTTCCTTTAGTAACCACTTTTACCCATCCGCTCTTCTCCTGACCGATTGGAGGAAGAGAAGCGAGACTCGACTGTTAAGGACCCAGAGGGGATCGACTGTTAAGGAGAGAGAGGGAAGCACAAGGTTGGTGACCCGGGGGAAAGCGAATGCAGATCTCACGCAAAGTGAAATCTCAAGATTCAGATTGGGTTTGTGTTCGGTGTGGAGTAGATAGGGCTATTCCTTAGCAAGGCTATTCAGTAAAGGCGAGAAGGGATCTATAGCAAGGGCAGCCCGGGTCTACCCGCAGAGTTGAGGAAGATAGATCAAACAGCCTTAGCGCTTTAGCTTGAACTGTAACCTTACCCTCGCTACTGACCTGTCGCTTGGCCCGAAAGACTGGAACTAGAAGTCAACTGTGCCTAGACCTCAATCAATACGCTTACTGAGAGTACCGGTACCAGAACAAGAACAAGGATTTCTCTTTGGTCAAAGCCGCCGCACTTGAACCGTAACCAGCTAATGCATCGCCTTCTATCTGCATTTCTAAGACCAGTCCCTTATTCTGCTAACCAATTAGGTTGGTTCATCAGGTGCCAAGGCATCTCTTTCTCCCAGGTCCCATCTCGAACATTCCCGGAGAGGCGAGTCAGCCACCTCCACCATATCAAAGCTCTTTCTTATTCTCCCAGCCTGGCGATCAACATTTCTTTTGTCTCCCCATCCCGCGCGCGGCCTAATGAATGCAAGCTCGTAAGCTAAGAAGCCCCTGCCTTGGGTTGGGTGTCTTAGTCGGAATTAGACTGAATCCAACCGAATCACCTCGTGAGCCAAGCTAGGGAAATGGATCCCATCCTTTCTCGTCCCTATTCACGATGAGAGTGGGAGAGGTGAAGCGAAGGTTGAGGAAGTCGCTTCTGCAATGCGTGAAAGTATGGACCCAGGCAAATATGCTATTTTGTTTGGCCAATCCCAAACTATACGTATTCATGATTGATGAGAATGTGAGGGGAAGAGTCTTGAATGATGGAAGGAAGGATCCCCCCTCACTCGACGAACTACCTGTACCAATCTATCCCGGAAACATCCAGTGTATGCTAATGACCTGCCATAGCAAGCAACCATAAGGTCTTTTTTTTACACGAAACTGACTGAATGACTATCCCTAACGTACGGCTCGGCTCACGAAGAAGAAAAGAAGAATCGATTTCCTTACAAAAAAGATTCTATCGCCGAGAAAGAAAGTGAGAAATGCGCCTATCTCCTTACGAAGGGATGCCGTATCAAATAGAAGGGACCAAGGCACCCAGATACGCGTTGGGCGCAAGGAAAGACCCCACTCTAACTCCCCTCATTGCTCTAGCCAGACCGGGAGAAACTTTTAATTGGGGGTAGTGGCCCCAGACGAGGGATAGATGGGCAACTAGGTAATATAGAAGGTCGACCCAACCGAATCTGTTCGATTCCATCAATCACTCCGTTGGGACGGGAACATGTATCCCTCCCAACCAAAAATCTTTTTGTCTAAATCAGCTTTCGGCCTATCGATTTAACCGGGAGCTGCTGTTGAGCACTCTCACCGGATTCCCTATGCGCTGATTGATGCTTCCTCTCCGACTCGATGAGACCACACTACTGAGTGAGCTTCTTTCTGGCGCTCTTCCTAGGATTCCTAATGCCTCTTGCTTCAACACAGAATAAGGTCTTTTCTCGGCCACTTTGTCATGAAATGAAAGCACAGTGAGTGAGTCTTCTTTCCGAGTCGAGTACTAGGCAGTCAATGTAGAGTTCACTTCATTTGTCAGACTCCCGGTACCGAAGCAAAGTACTCATCCGAAAAGACGGTTTGATCATGCCCTTTGTCCTCAACCCATGGTTCTCCTATATCTCCTAACTTTCGCTTTGCTTTCTCTTGAGCCCGCATTTCGTGTTTTTTAAGATATTAAGAGGTGAACCCGCATAGTGGAGCCTTCGTGTACCAATTTCAGTGGTTGAGTTTCGCACTCCCGTCATCTTCCTCTTCTTTTTGGAAAATCCCAAATAGTCATCAGAAACAAGCTAGCCGAGCATTGATTTGGGTGTGGGTGGGGTATGGTGCCCCAACGGATGGATCTCCATCAACATGGGATTTTTCCGAGGGGATCAATGTCTGGTCGAACCAAGCTTCCTTCTCTCTCTCTTGCTTCCCCACCTGTGACTGAAGCTTCCACATGAACTTGACTTTCCTATCTGAGTAGACCGAAAGTTCTACTTTTTGGGAGGGACATTAAAAAGGTAGCTTTCTCCCTGGTCGATCAGTCGTTCAATCCTTTCCTCTTGATCAAATGCATTTCTAAAAGATTCTCACAACACAATGGACTCCAATACTGAACTGAGACGGACCCAGACCCCCTACCGAAAGGGCTCTGTACCTATATGTTCTTTATCTCAAGCGATAGCTTTCAAGTGCCCGACCCTCTTCCCTTGATCAATGAGTGAGAAAGCAATAGCCAGTCAGAGAGTCACCATAGCCAAGTGATGTTTTCAGGTGGTTCAATCTAGAAGTGGGACGAAAAGAAGAGCTGTCGTAGAATAGTCTTAGTCCTGTCTACCTTGAGATTGCCCCTATCTATCAACGGGGGACCCCCCGAAAGGCGAATAGGAAGCTTCAAGCGATCTGGGATCCCACCTTTGATCGAGATGAAGGTGTAGTTTTCACTAGGAATCCTAGGGTTGCCGATCAGGTGAAGTCTTAGTTTCTGTTTCTGGGCACAAAGCATTCCCTCTTCACTTCCCGTTCTATTTCTTTCTTTCCCTCGAGCCGGGAACCCCTAGATCAGCTAATCCGTAACTTCCTTCGCTGCCTTTCGAGTGCATCGGATTCTATGCATTTTATTCCCCAATTGCGGATTCTCTTGCAGCGGAATGCCTCTATCTACGTCAATTTATGATTCAAAAGGCTAGGCCGATGAAAGCATCTCAAATGCAACCAACTTTCACTGCCAACCTTTCTTTTCACTATCTGGTATCACAGCCTATTCCGCTTAATTAAATAAAGGGATCCATGTCATTTCCCTCAAAATCTCGCTACCTTGCGCCGTGATCCACTACTTATTTGTCTTTTAACGTATGAGAGAGCCTGCCAGGAAAGAGTCCAAGTCAAGCTTTCCAGCAGCCAGATGCGGATTGAATAGCTGCGCTTACTCCTTCAACGGCAACTGCAGCTAAGACTGCTTATTCCTTGTTCACATTCGACCATGAATTCAGAGTTGACAAGAGAGAGGGCGTACTTTTCTTATGATTGATAGGCGGACGTCACTCCCTTTGAGCTAACATCCAAGAAGAGTTCACATTCAACTTCCTTACCTTACCATGAGCAGAGTGCCGCCGAGAGGAATCGGACTTATTTAATCATTCCCATAGATTGCTAGTAGTTTAGTTCCATTCGTTCGCTTTATAATTATAAAAAAAGTCGACCGGCTTTCGGGCACTTCTGTCTACGGGCCCTTCTTATGTTATGCAATTTGCTATTCTGTGAACCTTTCTTCCAGAAGAGAACGGAAACTCCACACAGGCAATTTCACACCTTCCGAATGTGCCATTTGACCGAATGTGACAGCTAATCAACACTAATTCGTTTCAGGAACAGGAGAAAAGGGTCTTTCAGCTAAAGATCAATCTAGAAAGCAGAGTCCAAGGTACATGTGTTAAGCATATCACAACATATGCCAATCCGTTTCTTTCGGGAACATGAAAAAGCCCAGCTAACTAAGTTTTTTAACAAAGATTGGGACCTGAAGTAGTAAAACGAAGAAGAGAAGGTCAACCAAGCGTATGCATTTCTTCTAAAAGCCTTTCTTAGCTTTATGGCTGATAGCATGAACTTGGTCTTCTTGGTCCCTTGTACCAGAGGAAGCATGGAGGTGTCTTGTCTTCTATAATGCAAAGCGAATTCATGTGTGGTTTAGAATCCTTGACGGAAGTCTATTCCCACTTGAAAGTCATCCGAAGTACTGATTGAACTGGCTTTTACTTCCTATTATGGCAGCTAGCTGAGAAAGAGACCATTGACCTGTCAGCTATCACTCATCATATAGAATAACGATTGGACATCACCATCACATAGTAGATAAGAATTTGTTTGAATCAAGATGTCGGAAAGAAAGAAGCAGATTGAATGCCCGGACTGTGGAATCCTGCCTGGCAGCTATAAATGCATGCCAGTGGGAAGTTTCCTTGAAAGTTTCCAATTTGGAATGAACTGGCCTGGAAAGAAAGATGAGCAGCCAATTCTAGCTTACCTGGAACTTGAACAGAGCTTGGGGATCAGAAAGCTGGCTCGCTATGCCCTTTTTCAAAGAGAAACAGGACTAACAGATCCATATGGAAATGCCCACCCGAAAGGAGATCTACTCGAGATCCCAGAATGCTTTCAATCTTGCTCCGAACTCGGGGCAATACTCCAACCGAGTGAAGATATGAACGAGACTTCATCATTTTCTTTATTTCACTCATTTGATGAAACGGCAAGAAGTCAAGTAGCCGAGCTGGTTCCAACCAACCCCCATCATTCACCGTTTCCCCTGCTGCACACCTCGCCAATCCCTTCTTCCAGAATGAAAGAAGAAAGATTTCCTAATCTTTATGAATTTTTCATAAAAGAAAACTCTTGAATTTAGGGCTTAACATAACACGCTCTGGCAGAGTGGCTCCCTTGTTAAGTGTACGGTATGGCCCCTTGGCTCAGGCTAAGCGGTCCACCCACGATGGCTAGCAAGCACCACGGCTAGTACTCAGGCTAACTAGTGGCTCTGGACGTCACCTCATCTTGATCGAGAAAATGCCGCGGGGCTATTGAGGCACGTTCCGCACTCACCCAAGTCGAGATTCCATCGGGTGACAGAAGTTTTTTAGTAGAGATACATAAGGCGGTAGGTTAAATTACTAAACGCCCTTGTTTGCTGAGGGGGGCTTGCTCTTTTTTCAAAATTGGTCGATTACCTGATTGCTATGGCTATGAGACTAGTGCAAAGAAGTAAGAATCAGTCAAATCTGTTAATGAAATATCTGTATCGCCCTTAGCTTGCAAACAAGCCCTTATATCAATATCAAAATATCAAACAGGCGCCTAAGAATAAGAAGTCCCTGCCCTTTCGATTGTTATTGGCTTATTCTCTAGCATCCGATTGTGGGCATCAATCCCAGCCATCTTCATTTCAGTCCTTGCTTTGGCTCTTTCTCTAAGACCGTGGTTAAGAAGTTCCGTCGCCTTACTCATTTTATTAGATGCAGCGTAACGACTCTTTTTGCTTCCGGAGTGAACTTCCTTGTCAGCTCTATAAGGGCCTCTCTTAAAGCAGAAAAAGACGAGTTCCTCTCAGCCCCAAACCCCATTTGATAGAGTTTCATCCAAGGCAGCCCCTTCTTTTTAAAGCAAATCGTCTGCTCTCTCTTGGGGAGAGGAATTCCTTGATGCATCGAATGCTGCTATTAAATGCGCTGTTGTTTCTGAGTGAATAACCGGTCTTGTCGTATCCGCTGTGAGCCTATCTGCTGCTGTAAGAAAGCTAACTTCATGCGTAAAAGCTGGCCGTTCACAAAGCTATAAAATCTTCATTCCGGGTTAGGGGAAAGGCGATTCAGGGATTTCCTATTGCGAAACTCTTTTACCATATATTGAATTACTACGGGTATAAAAAAAGAAGAAAGAACTATGACACGTAGACGGGGCGAAATCTCCCTACGATTACGTTCCTATAGAAAGGGGGTGCTATGGAAAAGAGGAATCTCAGGTACTTTTAACTTTATGCCCATCTTGCTTCTGGTAATGCAAATGGAAATTCTCATTAGGATGCATCTGACTTCAACCCCAAATCTTTTCGCTTCCACTCCTATAAAGAAGATAGTTAGACCAAGTTCACTAACATTTCCTTCTAGGCTCTAGCCTCAAGCTAATCTCATTAGGCTCCACATTCCAATCTTCACACTCGCATTAAATCGTAAGACTCTCATCAGAAGACAGTCAAACCTAGGATTCAAAATCTTTGCTTCCAGTGGCATGAAGTGAGATTGATTCTAATGAATCATAAATTGCAATCTTAATCCTGATGATAGAAATCCTCTTGCATTTTTTCACCTTCTTCCACCATACTTTCAATTCTATCTGATCGGGGATTCTTGATTGGTGCTAAGCTGACTGAAATAGTTTTTCTTTAAGTTTAGTTTAGTCGAAAGTCACATGTGGGGGTTGTACACAAAAGTTTAAGTGGCACATCACACTCACATGACCACTTTAATGACTTGCCTTTTCTTTGCTTAGGATGGTGACACTTGTCAAAGGACTAATGGCTGGTGCTTTTTCTAGCCTTGGAACTTGCTCTCTTTGCTTTGCTGCCTGCTCTTTAGGCTTTTCTGCTTGCTCTATATGCCATGCCCCCTTTGCTTGCAGATTTTGCTCTTATACCATCTGTGCCTGCTTGAGGCTGATTCCTATGCAGCGGCATCTGCGCATGTGGTTCATTTTCAAGTCACCAAAGCATTTTTTTTGACCGGGCTAAGGAACTGGCCTATACTATAGGGGCACCCTCTCTTAAAGCCAGTAAGACTTGCTCGCGCTTCCTTCACCTCGAGAACTGCTTTTGAAAGCCCTTGAGTACACGAGCATTTAGCGGGGAATAGGACATGATTAATCACTTGCTTTGTTTGTGTCTTTCACCTCCCGAAAAAGACGTTCTTCGAAACATGTGTGTTGAGCAAGCTGTTTGATTCTCTTTTAAGCGGGATCGGGATGAGGATTCAGCTTTACAAACTCAAGGGGCCCATTCAACACCAAGAATATCCGGAGGCCGGTTGAGAGAAAGCTCTTCCAAGTCTCTCTCTCCTAAACTCCAGGCCAGGATCGTTCCCGCTCCGCTCCAAGGTTCGTAAAGATATTGGCGATGAAGTCAGTTGTGGCGTAGTTACACGGGGTTTTTTTTGTACGAGAATCCAAAAGCATGAAATCGGATAATTGGTTAGAGAATAAGGAAAAGATAGCGGAAGATGTTTGATTAAGCTCTCGAAGCGAAAGTGGCATCTACTTACACTTCTTATTAGAACGCTTTTCGTTACAGAAAGATGGGATATGTAGGTTCTAACTAGACGCCCAATCACTATTATATCCTGGAAGCAACCATTCCGGCCAGTAAAGCAGCCAAAACGATGCTTCCCAGAAAGACTGCAACGCTCGGATTGCTCACCAGCACTCTGACTTCCGGCCTTTTTTAGCCAGGTAAGTTAGTTGAAGTTTTTTAACAAAACCAGACGCATATGGAAGCATACTTTAGGTTATTTAGTTCCTTTTTAAAGCGAGAGGAGCCAAGTTTCAAACTGGAATGGATGATTCGGAATCAATATACCTTGTGGTCGTGATTCTTCCTTCGCCAGTTCACCAGTACAGGAGGAGGGAGCAATGGGAACTCATGGATGCTTTCCTAGCGGGAATCCAATTCAGATAGAGCCCAAGAATCTCATACCTTTCGACCATCTAATCCTTTCCTTTGGACCTAAGTCATCATATCCTACGCCCGAACCCCCCTAACTGCAGGAATGACCAGAGCCCCCTACTTTCCATTTCTTCTTGGTAGCGGCGAGAGTCTCCATTTCGATCCTTGTGATGAATTTGAGATTGAATTCTTTCTCTCTCTTTAACGATACCCGAGCCATCATGCGACAGTACAAAGCCCAAACCCGACGAACAAGATTCCCCTTCTTTCCTATGCACCTTTTGTCAAAGAGATCCCGGAAGCTTTAAGATCTCGATTGCCTCGTTGTCGATGAGCTATGAAGAAAAGAGCTGAACTGGGGGATTTTTCAAGTCAAATTTGGATAGGGATCCTCTTTCGGGTTCTCAAAAAGAACTACCAGCGGGAGTGCTTGAGTCAATCTTTCTTCTCTTTGTTCTCATGTCCCTGAGCGAAAGGGGCCCGTCCATCAATAGAAGGTGCGGCTAGCTTCACAGAAGAGTAATCCCGAATTGGCAATTCTTCTTTCTTGGTTTTCGTTTCCCGACCTGGAAGAGGGGAAGTCTCCGCTTGGGATCATGTCTTCTTAGGACTTTTTTGGATGTACAATGCAATTTCGGTAGTTCCATTTCAGTTGGAAAATGCAATCAGATGTTTGGGGTAGTATAAGTGATCAAGGGCTCATATCACGGGAGGAAATTTTGCGCAGAGTTCTCTTACTATTAATGGATGGCTCCGCGATTTCTTATGGGCACAGGCATCCCAGGTAGTTCAGTCTTATGGTTCTTCATTATCTGCATATGGCCTTTTTTTCCTAGGCGCTCATTTTGTATGGGCTTTTAAATGTTTCTATTCAGCGGTCGTGGTTATTGAACTTATTGAATCAATCGTTTGGGCTCATAATAAATTCAAAGTTGCTCCTGCTACTCAGCCTAGAGCCTCACGCATTATACAAGGACGTGCTGTAGGAGTAACTCATTACCTTCTGGGTGGAATTGCCACAACATGGGCGTTCTTCTTAGCAAGAATTATTGCAGTAGGATAATGGCTAGGAGGATTTGAAACATGGGTACAGGACCCTTTGCGTGTAAGACCTATTGCTCATGCAATTTGGGATCCTCATTTTGGTCAACCTACCTTATTACTTTATTACTAAAGGCGAACATCTCATGCATCTTTAGAACCATGGAACTACCATATGGGCGAAGTCAGAGATTATCGAAATAGAAGTAGTCGCGACGAACGCTCATGCTCAGATTTCAGATTATGGCTACTAGTATCGAAGATGGTTACCTAGCTTTGCTTTGGAAACCCCATCTTTATATGTCTTGTCATTGCTTTCTTTCTCCGAGTCGTGTAGGGCCTGTTCAAGTTACGCAGGAGTCGTTTCGGTTGTAACTTGGACGCAAGCAAGAAAATGAATATCTCCTTTTGGGCGAACGACGGGGATTGAACCCGCGCGTGGTGGATTCACAATCCACTGCCTTGATCCACTTGGCTACATCCGCCCCTACCCCCGCACAGGTTTCAGTCTCTATCTACGATCAGATCCTTTCTGAACCCCCCTATGACCGCGACCGCTGAGAAGCTTTTTCCTATACTATAGTTGCAAGTCTATTGTTGTGCTTTGGGGGAAGCAAAGCTTCAACAAGTAGAAGCTTTCTGGAAAAGTTTCAATTCAAACAAAGAGGTTGGGCTGTTCACTTCATTGATTTGACTTCACTTTAAAGATTAAAGAGAGGGGCCGGGCGGGCAGTGAAGGCTCGTTTAGTAGACAGCAAGCGAGCAGCAAGCACCTACTACTCCTATCACTATCAAATCAAAATGAAAAGCAGCAAGCGGAGCGTCGAAGAAGCGAGCCCCTATCAGAGAAAGTCATTGCGCGCTAGCCCCAGGGGGCCCTCGCGCCTACGCACCCCTACTACATGAGAAGCCCCTGCTTTATTTATGGGATATTTGCAGAAGCCCCTTTCTATAGATCGGCTAACGCGCCTTTACTAATATTCTAATATCTAATGGAAGGCCCTTCTTTCGTGAAGTCGACGTTTCGCGCTTCTTAAGAAAGATTGCAGGGGCGCTAACGGCGACCTTCCTTCCGCTGGCTCCGCCCTACCCATTTATTCATCTCTTTTTTCAAATGGATATTTAGGGGTCTCTCGTGTTCATAGATCTTGAAACCGGATCTCTATCTATATCTCTGGATCTATCTCCATATCTAAATATGGAAGAACCGACACTTAAAAGGCGTAACCAACGGAAGGTTCTCACCCTGTCCCCGACATTGTTCTCCGACGATGTCCCCTGGGCGAAAGGGGCCACCATTTTCTTTCTTCAATCGTTCCGATCAGGACATGGTTCATTTCGTCCTCCTGCAATTCTCTGTCTTCGTTTGTGATCATGTTGGGCGAAAGGTAGTTGTAGAGGAACGGCTGTGAAACGGCCCCCCTTTCCATTGAAGTAGGGAGGGCCCCCTTCCCCACCATTCTGGCCTCTTTTTTTTATTTTATAGGGATTTTACCGATGCTGAGGGTAGCTTGTTGCTTACCAAGCCACCTACTCACGAAGCTAGTCGCCAGAAAGAAGCGACGAGGAAGCGAAGCTGTCTACGAAGCAAAGCTCCCCCTCCCCCTGTAGTCGTAGTACTCGGCTTGTACTTTGATTCAAAAGGTAACCGACGGTTCTCGACTTTCTCCGGTTTAACCGTAACCATTTGTCACTCCGATTACTTCATCCATAAACTTTTCCTTATTATAATTATAGCGGTACGCTCTAGCTCTAAAAAAAAAAGGAAAGGATAAGCTTGCATTCTAGAAGCGGTAGCTTCCCGCCTCCTTCATTCCTACTGCCCCCTTCGGTGAGAAGTTCCCTTCCCTTTTCTAAAATGCCAAATAGGTCTGCCTCAGAAAATGTAAAAAATGGACCGCTCTTTCCTTCCCTCTTCTTCCCATTCGGGTTGGGTTTACCCAGAAGTCAAGTAAGAAGGAATGGAATCACTGGAGAGTCGTCTGCAGTTCACACTTGGGCAAAGACGACACTGACTTTTGAAGCGGAACACGAATCTATTTTCTGCTATTCTGGATTCTTATTGAGCGTAGCGAAATCAAGGTTTATGATAAAGTCAGCGAAGTTTATATGGTGTTATACCTTTGCGTAGTCTCGGTTCACAGTGGAAGGCTCCGCACCCGAGCCTCGTTAGACTCAGCGGAAGTGTAAGGTGTATGTAAGTAAAGAGAATAGAAGAGATGAAGTCCCTCCCTTAGCCTAGTCTATATCTACAGCTGACGCAACTCCGTACTGACGCCTCACTACTACGACTTCATTTACTTCATTTCATTTTAATTAATTAACGGCTTTTCATAACCGCAGAAACAAAGGGAAAAAACGAGTCTTTCCCGGCTTTGGAATTAGAGTAACCTTCTTTTACGCATCTCAGCTTAAGACCATGGATAGGAGGTCTTTTTCGAGTGAATTAGAAGCAGTTATCTCACCTTTTAACGAGCTTCTAGCGGGTTTAGTCATAAAGAGAGAAGTGGACAGTTCCCTATCTACGCCCTACGCCGCTTTACAAAAAGGACTAATGTCCCCATTGTTCTGATGGCCGACCACCTACCAGACTCTATCAAGAAGAAATGCCCCCTCCAAAACAGCTTTATCAGACTCCAATTTCACCCTAAGCCTAACAACCTTTCTAGGAAGAGAAAATCATTGCATTTACTTTAATTAGCCATCCCGCCAGAAGGAGCCCAGGGACATCAGAAAGAAGAATGCTTTGCACCGGTTTCCCTGTTTTGAGAGCGTGCTGTTGAGTCGTACAGCACGTATAAGCAAGAGCTTCCCAGAAAAGAACGTTCTTTACATAACATAAATTGCGCGAAGATCGGAATCGAAGGGCAAATCATCAGCTTGATGCCCATTCTTTTATTTGGACACGAAGTGACTTATTTACTTAGAAAGAAGAAAGGCATTTTTTTTTATGAATTAGCCATCTTGGAAGGTCGAAAACCATATTCTCATTCCCCCTTTATTATCCAATCGTTCTGATAGGAGGTAGGCCTCGCCCTAATTGGCAGTTGACTGACTGAAGTCAGGCATCATTCTTTTATTTGTTCTCTTATGATATTTCTTAACAATTCACTCTGATAGCAACTCTTTCACTCATCCGAGTCAGGCTGGCTTAGCGGTTCTCCTGAAAGGGATAGCGAAGTTAGGAATCGACTGGGACCAGAGGAGGACCACTGAGCGAAGAAGACCGGGCAATTAGTCTTTCATCCCATTAAGCTATCTGACAGTCTTCCCCTAAACATCTGCTGCGGTAGCGAAAAGTAAGGAAGAATGCGCTCTTATCTTAGTAGTGAGCATTTCCCTTTCCTATTATGGAGAAGACCATCTGCGGCATTCAACTGAATGAAGACGGCATTCAGACGATTGCTGCTCTCCTTGCTTTAACCTTTCACTGAGGTTAGCTCTCTGGTAAGTGCTTAGTCGGCGTAAGGAGTCTTTTCTATACTATTCTAACAGTTCAGTTAGACTATTCTTTGGCATTCCCTCCCTACAGAGCTAGAAAGGAAGTCTTCTACCGCTCCTGTCTACCCCCTACAGCTTCCCTCCTCCTTCTTCGACTGCTTTTCAGCAACTTCTTTCAGGATATAGGAAATTTGTATCACCATACACTCATCTCATACCAGAGACTGAATCTAGGACTAATTTCCAATCTTTATTATTATTGCACAAGCCATTCTTACTACACATTCAATGAAGAAGAAGAAATGGAATGAATTGGAGTAACCTGATCTGAGATTACCTGCTACTCCTGTTAACTCTTCTTTCCTTCCTTTCCCAGACCGCGAAATGCTTACTTCCTCTCATGCCTAAGAGTAAGAAATCCTTATTAAACTAAACAAGGCAATGCGCAATCGCTAAACAAGCCACTAAAGCTACCCACTAATCTCAGTCTATTGGGCCTATTCCTACTCCTACTGCTAAAGCTACTGCTATTGATACGTGCCAAATATAGGTGCTTCCCACTCCTAGTCCTACTCTTCCTCTGCTTTCAGTGAAGTTACAGAAGTACGGAAGTGACAGAGAAGTCAACCTTCTTTGCCAAGGGACTGCTCTATCTGATACTGAACTAGATGCCGCAAAAGCCCCAACTCTGGCTCAAGAAAAGAAGGGGTATCCATGAGATGAGTGCCCCTAAGTCGTTTCGTTGAGTTACGGATGTGTCCCATCTCTTTCTTTAGGGGCGGTGGAAGCTCGACTAGGAAGGTTTGGAGGGAAAGAGAATAATAGATCGACTTAGAGCGGTAAGCTTATTCTCTGGTTTCAATATCAAGAGTGTTACGCAAACAAATAAGGGAACTTGGGTACGAGACCGACTAAACGGATTGGAAATGCAGCTCAGTTGAAAAGAAAGACAGTTCTTCCGGGAAAGAAAGAATCGAATCGGGTAGGGTTAGAGATTGACTTGACTTCGAAGTTAGGGAGTTCAAAAACCTACTTCTTTTATAGGAGTGATTCCGGTACTTACTCGACGCCAAGGATAGGAAAGACTAAACCAGAGTAGCCGGAAAGGAGTCGTTCTTGAACTTTGGGGATTAGATTAGCTTTACTGACTAAGACGGAGATGAGGGCATACCTCGGAAATTCTTTCATCACAAGAAAGTCAAGTTAGGAAAGAATGCAGCTCAGTCAAGAGATTCGGGTTAGGCGGAAATGGCATATACAGGGCACGGCGCAGAGGATGTTCCGGTATTCTCAAAAGAAGATAGGAACGAGGTGGCATTGGAGTGAAAGAAAGCATTGGAGTAAGTTACAATTGACATTGAAGAAGAACTTGAAGACTAGGCGCCAAAGACAACTTTCTGAAGCCTTTCTAAATTGAATGTTTCACGAGGATTGATGATGGAATGCTTCTATATCGTGCAATCTAACCTCCCCCCCTATAGGTAGGAATTCCCGGCAAAAGGCGACCCAGCTTCTCCTGAGAAGGAAACTTGGCGGAAACCGGACTGAATGAAAAGGCTAGCGATGTCACCTATAATCTAAGCTGTCCCGCATCTTCTTCACCTGCTTAGTCAAATCCGCCTGAGGAAGCATCTGATTACGCCTTTCTTGCTTCTAGGCTTGCTTTATTTGGCCAGGCAGCTTCCTACTTTGCACCTACACGTCCGCCGTCTTGTAACTTCACTTCCTCTTTCGGAGGAGATCTTTCTTCGAGCCGTTAACCATCTCTGACTTTCCTTCCCCATCTGAGGGCGTAAGAGTTCCAAAGGAGGAAAACAGACCCAGAAAAAAGGCGCCCAGCCGGTAAAAGCCTACTCTGATTGCCTTATCCCTTGTCTCGCCCTACTAAGAAAAGTCAAAGTCTATGCGGCTAGGAACTGCTCTTATGAATACCCGGCTTACACGAATAGCTCCAGAGAGCTCAGACTGAGACTGACGGTTAGGTGCTCCGCTTCCTTCATTGGTAAATGCCCTAGCCTTTCTTATTTATATATAAGGTATGCTCTTTCCATTTTTTCTTTCCACGAGTTAGAAGTTCACTCCGCTGTTCTCAAGGCATTTCAGAGTAAGCCTACCTTCTTATACACGCGAGGCTAGAAGGGCATAATCAAGGGTGTGCGAGTGACAGGCTAACTGGGTTCTCTCCAACTACCTATCCAGCAGGGCAGAAGGGAGTGTGGGATTGGGTTGACCTTACCTTATAGGTATCGATGGCATGGAAATACCCTCCCCGTTTCCATAGACTCGTCGGCGAGGGGGAAGAAGCTAGAGGGAGTTGTTTTGCGCATTAATTAAGCACCTTGGCATGTATTCTCCTGTGCTGCCGATCGTGGGAAAGCTCCGCTGGCACAAGCACACGGAAGAGCTGGCATGGGCAATCCGGTGGACCAATCCTATTATGGTAGAACTAGCTAAAGAAGCCCGAAGAAAGAGCCTTTTGGATGGGGCTAGGGCATTTGCTTCAGAAGGCAAGCATCAACTCCATGGCTCACTGATCGAGAGTTTGCTTTTGGTGAAGTCTTTGAATGAGCTCATCAAAGATCGGGAGAATCCAACAGTGTGATGGGCCATGCCCTACCACCTTCACTACGTTACTTTGCTCCTTCTCCATTAGTGGAAAGACAACCCATTTGAAGGTCACGATCGTTATAAGCTTATCTCTTCGCATCGGGCCTGAGACTAGGGCTAAGGGCCCCTCCTCCTGGCTTCGCCCCATACTGATGAAAGGGCTATGCATCGAAATGAGGTATCACATTCTACACACCCATCTATCTCTTCTGAACCTAGCTTTAGCTCGTCTATCAAAAGGGGTTCACTCGGCCCGACGCCCAATGTGACATTCGCAATGCTGGAGGGAGTGAGATGCCCACGCTAACCAACGATCCAATGCGCTTGAGTGGATAGGATCCCTTGTTGGAAGAGGCATCCCCCCAGAGTGCGCTGTCGATCAAGGCAGGAAGCCAACTAAACTAGCATTATTGAGTGCGACCAGTCAGCTAAGTCCTTTGTTCGAGCAAAGAATGAGAGCAAGTCGCTGAAGTCACCGCTTTTTTTCTCTCTCTTTAAGATCAAGGTCTAAGAAATGTTGATGATCCTGAATTGACTTGATGCATTCCCGTGCGGTCTTAGACCCTTTGTATCGAGGTATCGAGTGAACCCATTAAATTAAAGGAGAGATGAATCAAGGCTTGGCCCAGCCCTTTTCTCTCAATCCAATCTCGGATTTACACAGAAGAGAGACAGCGCTCCCTTTAGCAAGTCTTCTTAAAGCAGGTATCCGATGTTAGTTCAAATAGGAGCTCTTCTTACCTCAAAAAAAAGGGCTCAGTGACCCAGTTCTTTCTTTGAGCCGAGCCAAAGCCAAGTAGTTCGGCTAAGCTTCATGGCATTTATAAGGCTCTGTAGCCGGAATAGAAAGTCAGGAAAAGGAGAAGAGAGAAGGAGCTGAGAACTCCACTTTTTCAACTAATCCCAATGGAAGCCCTTTGTCAAGAGTGGGAAAGGCCTTCACGGAATGAGAAGGATCAGAGAAGGGCATCTTAAATGAAATCGATCCCATACCCGCCGATTGAGGAGTTTTCCCAGCTCAAGGCACCAAGATGACTGAAGAAGATAGAGAGAAGTCGAGTCAAAAGTCCGAGTAAACCAAGAAATCAGTAGGAATCGGACCTGAGACAGGGAAGTCCCTAGGAGAAGGTCGTTCAATCACTTTCCGGGCTCTCCTGACTCTTGGAAAGGTAGCTTTTCGGTAATTAAGACAAGAGCCGATTCAAAGGCTACCGTCACTATAATTAGGAAGATTCGAAAGGGGAAGAAAGATAGCCCGTCGCTTCTTCGGTGGGATTGGGTCTATCCGCTAAAGTCAGAGCTCTTCATCTTGGGCGCAATAAATCACCAAAGAAGGTGGGCAAGTTCACCAGAAAGGTCAGACGTACCATGGCGCACTCGGGCATCTTGGTGCCAAGCAGCAGCAACTGCCCCCATTCATGAAAACAGAAATGATGATGAGCTAGGGGCTGTGAACAAGAAGCAGCTCCCGGAAGAAAGGTGGGGCTCTTTCTTTGTCCTGATTCCCACTTTACGTAGTCTTTAGACTCACTTCGGTTCACCTGGTCTACTGATCTACTCCGAGCGGTACCATCGATCTAGCAGACCAAAGGACGGATAGACACTTTCTAACCCG